CTGCAAGTTCGGTTCTCTCAAGCTAAAGTGCTGTAAATCCTTGCCTCGAGGATTCAAGGACAGATTATAAGTGAAAGGGAATTGTTAAATCTTTCTATAAAAGCCCTTCCACTACTAATGGAGTCTTTACTTCACGGGTCTTGAATTAGATTGGATAGCCTGATGGCTAATCTAATTAGTGGTTGTGAGAAGCTACTTTGTATACAGACCCATAAGGTTCTTCTAAGTGCTGGGGCATTCAATAAAATAAATACCAAATTCGATGAAAAATTTACTTTTATATATCAAAAAACTGAAAAAAGAAAGAATTTCTTTTCAATAAACCCGTGTTCCTCCGATTGTTTCACAGAGACAATCGTTAGACATAGACAGTAAGGATTAGATCAAATGGGAAATAAAAGTATTTGATAGATAATGATGTATCTTGATTCTATATTTTTATGTCTTTTTTTTTACTTAATGAAATGAAGCACAAGAAAGAACAGGCCTTATTATTCCTACATCTTAGGAAAATTTTCTTGAGACTTCAAAATGGGTCACTGCGTATTTTACTTGTGCTTAACCTTTTCCGATTCTACTAAAAAACCCGTTCCTATAAGAACTTTTTAGAGGCGGATTTTTTGACCCCGATGAAAGGGGTCAGAATCTTTTTTTGACTATGCGCTAGTGATTCCACTATTATTAGTGAACAATAATGGAATAATTCCTTAATAGAAATAGGGGACATAATTTACATGGATATAGTAAGTCTTGCTTGGGCTGCTTTAATGGTAGTTTTTACATTTTCCCTTTCACTCGTAGTATGGGGAAGAAGTGGACTCTAGAGGTATTACTAATTTGGAGTTGAAGAATCATTGTTTTTTTTTTATAGATGGTTTTTTTTTATTTGGTTTTTATTTGTTTCCCTCTTGACTCATCAAAGAAAAAAAAAGTTCTGCTATGTTTATGTTATTAATTGGATCCACATCCTCTATGGGAAACAACATATACATAGGAATTGTCCAAGGAAAGACTATACATAATAAGATCTTACCTTAGGCAAGTCGCATATTATATTGCGTACTTAACTTACCAATTGTTTTCTTATTTTCGAAATTTTATCTATATTATATGCTTTTCTATAGGCTTTATTGACTCATTTTATGAGTCATTTCATATCATGCCGAAAGAAAGAGTGAAAAATGATGGGTTTTACTCTTTCGGGATCCGAAGAAATTGCCAGAGAACCCCTTGGTCAGATGTTAACTGCTCAATCAATTACTTCTTCGGTATGCCCATACTTTGTTTTTTTTTTTGAAAATAATCCGAGATCTAGCAATGAGAACCGTAATATTATTAATTGCTTTTCAGTTATTTCAGATTGATTGGAATCAAGACAAATTAAATAGATGAAGTAAAGAAATTAAATTGGGATACTATGTACATTACATATATCACGAAGATATAGATTGTAGATTAATCTACATTAATCCTGTATTTTTATACAGTACAACTTGTTAGATTACAATAACAAAAATAGCGAGTATGGTAGAAAGAAATATATGAATCTTTCTACCATACTATCGGATCTCATAGAATACTATACCGCTGATTCTAGTCCGCGCATTTCGTCATTTAATTTAAGTTAAGACGTGAGACTCAAATCCTTTTGATTTCTTCTATATTGACTAAGCAAATAAGTAAAGTTTGATTCAAATCAATCACTTTGACTGACTGTTTTTACGTATATTATAAGTAAAAAAGCAGTAGGAACTAGAATGAAGAGTGCAGTAGCAATAAATGCGAGAATATTTACTTCCATAATCTCATTGTTTTTTTATTTGGCAATAACTCGGGATTTAATCCCATAGAGATGATAAATCTTTCGCCTGCAAATTCCAAATTCAATGGGATGACTTACACCTCAATGATATTGAATCAGATCAATATCATGAATAACAATATCGGAGCTATCAAATCAATTTATCGTCGAGAATTGAATAGTATAACATAGGAAGATCTTTTATCCATAGCTCGTCAAAAATGGGATTCCTGATCCAACCCTTTTACTTTTCCTTTTTATTTGAATTTATCCTTCTTTTCCATTCTTGTTTTTTTTCTATAACCTACTGCCCTCCTTCTACAATCATCTGATGATGTATGATTTGAACACTCTTAAGTTTCCATTGGTTACAAAAATAAACCAAAACAAACAATAGAAGCGAAATAGAAAAGAAGGAAAGGAGTTAAGTACTTTTTTTTTTAACTATAGATTTTTTTTTCTTGGAAAACAAATAAGTGTGATAAAAAGAAGTCCCAGTATAAAAACAATCTAATATTCCATCAAATTAACTATTTCTTTTAGAGTTTGTTCTTTTTTTGCCAGCCCCCTTACTTTACTGAAAAGGTAATTTAAAGAAAAAAGATTATTTTAAAAAAGATTATTCATTCCACCTCTATAACTATAAGCGCGGTTGGATCCTTGTTTGATCTTTATTAATATCCTCTTTTATTGTTTATT